GTCATATGATATCTCATCAGATAATTGTATGTAATGTATAAGTATAAGGAAGGATAATTGTATAAGAAAGAAGGTAGATTATAGAAAAGAAAGTGTCTAAAAGGATGCAAAATTAAATAGGATTCTTTATTGGATCAGGGATCAGGAATCCCCTTTTTTATTTAGTATGTATAAAGGATCTTCCTATGTTATACTATTCAATTCTCGACGATTAATCGATTTGATAGATCAGCTATATTGTTATTCATAATATTGATACTATTCAGTATCATCATTATAGAATTTATACTATTGAATTTACAGGAGTCAAATTTATCATCTCTATGGGATTAGATCCCGAGTTATTGCGAAGCAAAAAAAAAACACAATGAGATTATGGAAGTCAATATTCTCGCATTTATTGCTACTGCACTGTTCATTCTAGTTCCTACTGCTTTTTTACTTATCATCTACGTAAAAACAGTCAGTCAAAATAATTAATTTGAATGAAATTTGAATTATTAGTTTAGTTCTTATCAATGATTGAAGAAATGAAAGAAAGGGATTCAAACTCCAAGTCTGAAATTAAGTGAAATGATCGGGCTGGAATCAGAAGTGTCTGAGATAGTGTGTAGAAAGAACTATATATAGTTCTTTCTACACACTATCTAGTATACTATTTCTTTATATTAATATATATATTACATAGTAAAAGAAAGGTGAAATGCTTGACTTGATATGTGGATCGCTTAATGAAAGAAAGATCTAATTTGATTATGTGTAGGACCTCGACTTCCGCGGACAACTACTAGTTGCTTCCGGTAGAAAGTATGTATCGCCATAATAAGAGAATTACTTTCTCTTAGACTTAGAACAGTAAAAGTAAAGAAAAAAAAACACACAGGGATTGGTTTTCTCATTGTAATATCCATAATTCTGGTAAAAGCCGGTTCATCAAAATAGAATATTTAGGAATAATTTGGTTGGAAGTGGAAGAAATTTCCTATCATGCGTAGATTTTATTTTCTAAATATAAATATAACTATGGTAATCATTCATTGTTTGATAGAATGGTTATTATTCATGACTGTATTCATTCCAGTATAATTTTGAAACAGAGACATTTTTGGAAGTCTTCGCAAAACGATTAATTAAACAATTGATACAATTCGATTACTCAATTAGTAGTACCCCTAGAGTCCACTCCTCCCCCATACTACGAGTGAAAGGGAAAATGTAAAGACTACCATTAAAGCAGCCCAAGCGAGACTTACTATATCCATGTAAATTATGTCCCCTATCTCTATCAAGGAATTATTCCATTATTGATCAATAATCATAGTGGAATCAATGGCGCAGAGTCAAAATAGAATTCTGACTTAAGGCGATTGATGAACCAATCCAATGAACCCAATCATAACAAATCCTATCTTATTGGATTTCTGGTAGAATCGGGAAGCATTAAGCACAAATACGATACACACACCCTTTCTTAGGAAATATCAAAGGAATGCCTCTAATGTAAGATGTAGGAATAGTAAGACCTATTGTTTTGTTACCTTTCTTTCATAAACAAAAGAAAAGGCATACAAATATACCATCAAGATAGATAACTATCTATTTTCTCAGATACCTATATTTTATTTCCGATTTTTTATAAGTCTTATTGTCTTTCTGTGAAAGAATCAGGAAACGCCACTACCGCTATTACATACATTCTTTTTTTTTTGTAATCCCCCGGCAAATACAATTTTTGGTTTTTCAACGTTTTAGTTTTACTCTATAAGAATAAGAGCCGACCAACCATTCACATTGAATGTCTGAGCACTCAGAGCCTCTCGTGAGTCTGGATATCTTCAGTTCAGTCCTTTCAAAACTTCCTATAAATGGATTTCCTATCGTCCTATCCAATCTAATTCCAGACAGAGTTAGTAGACACTACCTTAGTATAGGTAGTGTAAGATAATTAGGAAGTCTTCATCGTCTTTCGTATAATCTCCTCTTCAATCCTAGGAACAAAAAAGGAGTGTCCTTTAGAAACCCTCAGATTGCGGAACAAGAATTCGTCGATTAAATCAGCAGGATAATAAATCCCAATTTGTTCATCAGGCGACACCCGGATTTGAACTGGGGATAAAGGATTTGCAGTCCCCCGCCTTACCACTTGGCCATGCCGCCAAATTCGATCAAAAATGGATAAAAATTTTATCTATATTCTATCTATATTCTATTATATATATTCTATTACTAATACTATTACTATACTAATTACTATAATAATTAATAATTAGTCATTTTTTTTTTTTTATTCAAAGAAAATGGGTAATGGTTCCTGCCCTGAATTTTTCAGTCGGAAATCTATTTTTGATTTTCTTTGAATTAGTGAACGATTCTTAAATTTGTATCTCAAATCGTATTTCCTTAATGGCATAAAGAAAATTGATTTACGACTAATCAATTCTTTTTAAAAAAGAATTGAAATCCTTTTCAATCTCAATTATAACAACATATATGTGTATATGTAAACCCCAGAACAAAAATTGTTACACAGAACAGATAGATACCGAGTTGAGTCTCTCTTATGCACATATACCTGTAGAGAATTATCGTGCTTCAATTTGTCATTGAATATCTTCTCTAATGAATAGAAAAGCGGATGAAATCGTGAATCCATTTATTTTTTTGGTACCCAATCTGATCGTAATATCATAATAATAGGCAGAAATTGGATCAATTTTGATATTCTATATAAGACTCTATAAGTGTAATGTGAGTGGCAGATTTTTTTTTTGGGGGGGGGGGTGTTTTATCAATTCATTTCTATTTGTACCTGTCGCAAATTCTAACTTGTGCCGAAAATTATCTTCATTCCTCCATCTTGTCTCCGTTCATACATATAAAATATAGATATGGAGTTGGCTCAAATTTCATGTGATTCAGTAAACATAATATACATTCCATCATTGCTAGATCGATCCGGATGGTTAGTTCGATGAAGAGTGAGCCAATACTACAATAATGGGATTTATTCTATAAAGAGGAAACTTAAGATTAAGATGCTCCGTAATAGAAATGAGGGAATGTCCACAATACCTGGATTTAGTCAGATCCAATTTGAGGGATTTTGTAGGTTCATTAATCAAGGCTTGACGGAAGAATTGGATAAGTTTCCAAAAATTGAAGATACAGATCAAGAAATTGAATTTAAATTATTTGTGGAACGATATCAATTGGTAGAACCCTTGATAAAAGAAAGAGATGCTGTGTCTGAATCACTCACATATTCTTCTGAATTATATGTCCCCGCGGGATTAATTTGGAAAAGCGGTAGAGATATGCAAGAACAAACCGTTTTTATTGGAAACATTCCTCTAATGAATTCCCTGGGAACTTTTATAGTAAATGGAATATACAGAATTGTAATCAATCAAATATTGCAAAGCCCCGGTATTTACTACCGTTCAGAATTGGACCATAAAGAAATTTCTGTCTATACCAGTACTATAATATCAGATTGGGGAGGAAGATTAGAATTAGAAATTGATGGAAAAGAAAGGATATGGGCCCGTGTGAGTAGGAAACAAAAAATATCTATTCTAGTTCTATCATCAGCTATGGGTTCGAATCTAAGAGAAATTCTAGATAATGTTTGTTACCCTGAGGTTTTCTTGTCTTTCCCGAATGATAACGAGAAAAACACGATTGGTTCAAAAGAAAATGCTATTTTGGAGTTTTATCAACAATTTGCTTGTGTAGATGGGGATCCAGTATTTTCTGAGTCCTTATGTAAGGAATTACAAAATAAATTTTTTCAACAAAGGTGTGAATTAGGAAAGATTGGTCGACGAAATATGAATCGGAGACTAAATCTTGATATACCTCAGAACAATACATTTTTGTTACCGCGAGATGTATTGGCTGCTACGGATCATTTGATCGGAATGAAATTGGGAATGGGCACACTTGACGATATGAATCACTTAAAAAATAAACGTATTCGTTCTGTAGCAGATCTGTTACAGGATCAATTCGGATTGGCTCTTGTTCGTTTAGAAAATGCGGTTCAAAGAACTATATGTGGAGCAATCAGACATAAATTGATACCGACTCCTGAAAATTTGGTAACTTCAACCTCATTAACAACCACTTTTGAATCGTTTTTTGGCCTACACCCCTTATCTCAAGTTTTTGATCGAACTAATCCATTGACACAAACCGTTCATGGGCGAAAGTTGAGTTATTTGGGTCCTGGAGGATTGACAGGACGAACTGCTAGTTTTCGGATACGAGATATACATCCGAGCCACTATGGGCGTATTTGCCCAATTGACACGTCCGAAGGAATCAATGTTGGTCTTATTGGATCCTTAGCAATTCATGTGAGAATTGGTCATTGGGGATCTATAGATAGTCTGTTTTATGAAATATCTGATAAATCAAAAGAGACGCAGATGATTTATTTATCACCAAGTAGAGATGAATATTATATGATAGCAGCAGGAAATTCTTTGGCCTTGAATCGGGGTATTCAGGAAGAACAGGTTGTTCCAGCTCGATATCGTCAAGAATTCCTAAGTATTGCATGGGAACAGATTCATCTTAGAAGCATTTTTCCCTTCCAATATTTTTCTATTGGAGCTTCCCTTATTCCTTTTATCGAGCATAATGATGCAAATCGGGCTTTAATGAGTTCTAATATGCAGCGCCAAGCAGTTCCGCTTTCTCGGTCCGAGAAGTGCATTGTTGGGACTGGGCTGGAACGCCAAACGGCTCTAGATTCAGGGCTTTCAGTTATAGCCGAACACGAGGGAAAGATCATTTATACGGATACTCACAAGATTGTTTTCTCAAGTAATGGTGACACTATAAACATTCCATTAGTTATGTATCAATGTTCTAACAAAAACACTTGTATGCATCAAAAACCTAAGGTTCAACGAGGTAAATACATTAAAAAGGGACAAATTTTAGCGGACGGTGCGGCTACGGTTAGCGGGGAACTCGCCTTAGGAAAAAACGTATTAGTAGCTCATATGCCATGGGAAGGTTACAATTCTGAAGACGCAGTACTAATTAGCGAACGTCTGGTATATGAAGATATTTATACTTCTTTTCACATCCGAAAATATGAAATTAAGACTCATGTGACAAGCCAAGGTCCTGAAAGAATCACTAAAGAAATACCGCATTTAGAGGCTCATTTACTCCGCAATTTAGACAGAAATGGAATTGTGATGCTGGGATCTTGGATAGAAGCAGGTGATATTTTAGTAGGTAAATTAACGCCTCAAACAGCGAACGAATCCTCGTATGCCCCCGAGGATAGATTATTACGAGCCATACTTGGCATTCAGGTATCCACGGCAAAAGAAACTTCTTTAAAACTACCTATAAGTGTAGGTGGAAGGGGTCGCGTTATTGATGTGAGATGGATCCAGAAAAAGCAAAAAGGGGATTCTAGTTATAATTCAGAAATAATTCGTGTATATATTTCACAGAAACGTGAAATCAAAGTAGGTGATAAAGTCGCTGGAAGACATGGGAATAAAGGTATCATTTCTAAAATTTTGCCTAGACAAGATATGCCCTATTTGCAAGATGGAACAACTGTTGATATGGTCTTCAACCCATTAGGAGTACCCTCACGAATGAATGTGGGACAGATATTTGAGTGCTCACTCGGGTTAGCTGGGGATCTTCTAAAGAGACATTATAGAATAGCACCTTTTGATGAGAGATATGAGCAAGATTCGTCGAGAAAACTAGTGTTTCCTGAATTATATGAAGCCAGTAAACAAACAAAAAATCCATGGGTATTTGAACCCGAGTATCCGGGAAAAAGCAGAATATTTGATGGAAGAACAGGAGATCCTTTTGAACAGCCTGTTCTAATAGGAAAGTCCTATATCCTGAAATTAATTCATCAAGTTGATGATAAAATCCATGGGCGTTCCAGTGGACATTACACACTTGTTACACAACAACCCCTTAGAGGAAGGGCCAAGCAAGGGGGACAACGAGTAGGAGAAATGGAAGTTTGGGCTCTAGAGGGATTTGGTGTTGCTCATATTTTACAAGAGATGCTTACTTATAAATCTGATCATATTAGAACTCGTCAAGAAGTACTTGGTGCTACGATCATTGGAGGAACACTACCTAACCCAGAGGATGCTCCAGAATCTTTTCGATTGCTCGTTCGAGAACTACGGTCTTTGGCTCTGGAACTGAATCATTTCCTTGTATCTGAGAAGAATTTCCAGATCAATAGGAAGGAAGCTTGATCTGAATGAATCAGAATTTCTATTCTATGATCGATCGGTATAAACATCAACAACTTCGAATTGGACCAGTTTCTCCTCAACAAATAAAGGCTTGGGCCAACAAAATCCTACCTAATGGAGAGATAGTTGGAGAGGTGACAAAACCCTATACTTTTCATTACAAAACCAATAAACCGGAAAGAGATGGATTGTTTTGTGAAAGAATCTCTGGACCTATAAAAAGTGGAATTTGTGCTTGTGGAAATTATAGAGTAATCAGGGCTGAAAAAGAAGACCCGAAATTTTGTGAACAATGTGGGGTGGAATTTGTGGATTCTCGGATACGAAGATATCAAATGGGATACATCAAACTCGCATGTCCAGTGACTCATGTGTGGTATTTGAAACGTCTTCCTAGTTATATTGCGAATCTTTTAGATAAACCTCTTAAGGAATTAGAAGGCCTAGTATACTGCGATGTGTGATTTGATCGAAATTTTCATTTTACAGATTCATAATAAGAAACTGTCATCCCATTCAATCTGATTGGGATGCCCCCGATTCTGACATGTGTCTTTGGAGGAGTAACATGAAGCTCAGAATTATGGGCGTATTCAATACTTCCAAATGGAAGGGGTATTGATCCATGGCCGATTCCGTAAGAGATAAATAGGAATTGCTCGTTATACCTCGTGAAAAAAAAAGACCAATTCTACGAATTGGCTATTCCGTTTCTTTTAGAGAGAAGTTCTGTTCAAGCAAACAAATATGGCATGGTGACAGGAGTCTATCTATCGCATATATGCTTCAAGGGGCATTACGGCATAACCATCGAGGTGAGTGGGGGCCTAAAAGATCGAATGGAACGATATATAGACAAGTAAATCCCTTATGAATCCCAAAATATTCCTTTAAGAGGATTCATTATTTGAGGGGAAGTAGACTACTCAATAATTTCACATTTCCATTTGAAAGTAATTCAGAAAGTTGTTAAAGTCAAAAAAGAATGAATCAATGAAAGATTGGTCCTTACTGGGAACTTGAGTAAGGAGTAGCTTTTTGTAGGGTTTTTTTGAACAAAGTTTAAAAATAAGAACCCCTTTCTTTATTTGGTATAACTACTTTAGCCGGATGAGAGGAAACCTTCACGTCCGATTTTTTAGGGGGGAATCCCATTCGATGGGAACCTATCTCGATTTTTCTTTTGCTAGGCCCGTAGTAAAAAAACCTACTTTCTTACGATTACGAGGTTCATTCGAAT